GGCGATTTGGCCCATTTTCTCTTTCCTGGTAATAAGGAAATTTCCCTATCACGACCGCCTTCCTTTATTCGGAATTCATTCGTCTCAAAAGAAAGAGCTAGCGAACCACACCAATTCCATTCCAATTATCTCTGACAGAGCAGGATAGCTGCCATCAACCCTTTAGAGCGAGGGCCCTCCGAGACCAATGCAGAAGGAATAAGAGCCTTTATGCCTTGAGCCTTGAGCGAAATCATTGACCTTGCGCCTGGTTTGATTAGGACATTGCCGCATTTCATCTCAAAGAGGATCTAACTCTTTCTTTCCGGCTTAGCCGAACTACTTCGGATCAATTCACTCTTTCTTTATCGCAAGCAAATAGCCAAAGAGCTGATGAAAGAGCACCGTCTTCTCTTATTCCTGAAAACATCTTCAGAGCAGTTATTACAAAAAGACTAGCATCTCTAACAGGAAAAGCAAGCAAAGACCTCCCCTTTGGTTTGGTGGCCTCCTTCCTTGAGAAGAGTGAAAGCAGAATCAGAATCAGACTCTTGGACGTGGGATCTTGCCTAAATCTATTTCCATTGAGTGGGGTAAGTCTCAAAAAGCATTTCACCGGCACTCAGCCCTTCTCCCCTTACTCCAAGAGCCGAAACAGCCTCTATTCCTTCAACAGCAGTTAGGCCTTTTTCTAATCCTACAGCCCTTCTCCCAAGAGTTTCAGAAAAGGCTACCGACTTGGCCTACTTTGACTACGCTATTCTTCTCATTTCGAAAGAAGAAGAAGTAGCCCGCCGACGACAACAGATTCAATAGCTGGGGATCTTGCTAAGAATGAAACTCCTAACCTTAAATCATAGAACCGGGGATTCTTTCCAAGAATCCGAAGTTGGAGCGGGAAAAAAAAAATACCCAGTGGGTAGGGAAGCTGCCCATCCGTTATAGTTGCTTCAGAAAGAGAAATTGGAAGGTTGGGCGATCTCCTATCCTGTCCGGTCGTTGTGGCAAGCGAATCTACATCGATTTCAGGAAGTGTGCCTGAAGGCTGACCCCTGGAAATAGACTCGGCTTTCTAGTTCATCGGAAGGGTATTGAAATCCGTCAAAATCGAGCTAAAGCTATACAGGAAGCTCGAGCCCCAACAACAAACAACAAATAAGGAGCTGAAGTCGATTCGCCAACAGAGAAGGGGGTCGGACATGAATACGATTCGCGGACATGAAACATAATCAAGGCAGATGCCAAGAAGTGGGCAAGGAACTTCCTTAGGGACTTGTAGTCTTTACTTCCTTTGGAGGCTCTGCGGGGATAATAAGGGCTTTAGTTGTTGAAGAAAATGTCCCGATGAACCTTTATTCGCACTTTATGTCGCTAACCCGTGGCGGACAGAGCTAGCAGGTGACGGTAAAGGTACCTCCACATTTCGAACCTCGGGAGAGAAGGACGTTGATCGAGCTTTTCCATGCCTAGTCCCAGTTTCGGTTAAAGACCCAGAACGGGCTACAGATCTATACTAATGAAGTTTTTATGTGAGAAAGTCAAGCCAGGAAGTCCTTCTCTCATTCTGGTGCTTGTAAGATAAGACCGTAGATGAATTAGGAAAGAGGTCCTATGCCCGGTTAAGAAAGGCTGTAGTGATAGCGGCGGGGCTTACTTTCTCTTTGGTTCAGCTACTAAATAGATAAGTCATTTCTGCTTGACTATAGCCATCGGGGTGGGGATGAGGCAGAAACACTTGCCACACGTGATAATGCCACATTAGATAGAACAGTTCCTTATCAATGGAAGCCTTCGATGAAGAAGGTAAGTAAATGCTACTTAAGAAGCACAAGCACCCCTTTTTATTCACTAAGGATGAGATGTGCAGGAGCGGGTCGATGATGACACTGGGGAAGCCCAGTCAACCGATAGGGGAAAAAAATGACATTCGCTTGTTTAACTGCTAAGAATCATTTTATCTTTCGACTGGGAACTGCTTACCTTTGGTGCTTTATATTTTTTTATATAAGGTAGTAATCCCGTAGAGGCAAGGGCGAATCGAGTTAGCATCCCGCCATTCATGCCATGCCTTGTCAGCTAGGCTAGTTAGTTAATTCCTTCCAATAAAATAATTCTGCGATGATGCGCGTAATCGATCTCTTATTAGGTTATATTAAAATTTCTAGAGGAATGGGTCAAGGAAGACTAAGAGAAGAGAACCTGAAATGAAAGGTCAGATAGTGAAAGATGAACAAGAAGCCACAACTCGAAGGCTAATTCATGCTTTGCCAATGAGTGATGTTATTTTACTTCATATCCCAAGTTAGGAATAAGATCACAGCTTACCCCGCCACAAAGCGATTCAAATCTCTTTTTCATAGGCGCTAACTCTTACTTAAACAGCTTCGCTTCCTTCCATTAGTCAATCGGACTTTTTCACAAGATCTCTAATGCCAATAAAGCAGGAAGGGGAGGAGAATGCCAAATCGAAAGCAACCCGTAAAGCCGGTTCCCGTGGACTGAGTCTAGTGCTTCATACGTT